GCCGGCTCATTCTTCAACAGGCAAGCAGTCAGGAATTTATTTCCCTCCTACATATTGTTAGCTTAAGATTTCATATTCTATTTCACTCCCCTAAAGGGGTTCTTTTCACCTTTCCCTGACGGTACTGCTTCACTATCGGTCACTCAGGAGTATTTAGTCTTACGAGGTGGTCCTCGTTGATTTACACGGTATTACACATACTCCATGCTACTCGGGATAAAAACGAAGTACTATAAAAATCTCATACTACTGGACTATCACCATCTTTGGTACAGGATTCAGCTGTTTTGTTTTGATTGTTAGTTTCTCCTAGTTTATTTTATTATCCCACAACACCAACACTAATATTCGTTATTATTGGTTTAGACTACTCTCGATTCGCTCGCCGCTACTAAGAGAATACACAATTTTGTTTTCTTTTCCACTGATTACTAAGATGTTTCAATTCATCAGGTTATCTCTTTCTCAACTATGAATTTATCGAGTAGTTCATTTAAGGTTGCCCTATATCGGGAATCTTTGCTTCATAACTTGTTTTCAGTTCCACAAAGCCTTTCGTTGATTTCTACGCCCTTCATCGCCTCTGAGTACCTAGGTATTCACCCAAAGCTTTTTTAATTATATGATTTAATCCAAAACTGATCTTACTTTTTTTTTTATTCATCGAAAACATGTTCAAAATGCATCGTCATATATTACTTAAAAGAATAAGATGACGATACATTTTTATTTATTTTTTATTATATAATAATATAACAGATGTATTCAAGATAATTATTAATAATTAAACTAAATGTTAATAGATTAATTAAATTATTTGAAATTAATTGTAATCATTAAATGAGAATTACAATAAACCTAAAGTTAAAGAAATATCAATTGGTAATGTAGCACCAATTCCCAACCAAATCGCAACAAATGTTCCCAAAAGGAATACTGCAGAAGCTATAGGACGACGAAACGGGTTCTGGAATTGATTAATATTTTCAAGAAATGGGACTGTAGCTAATCCTATCGGAACTCCAGCCATTAATAATATACCAATAAGTTTACTAGGGACAGTACGTAAAATTTGGAAAACAGGATAAAAATACCATTCTGGTAAAATTTCTTCAGGAGTCTTAAAAGGGTCTGATGCTTCCCCTATAGAGCCAGTTTCTAATACAGCTAAACTAATTAAACAAAATAAAGTTCCTAATATAACTACCGGAAACATATATAATAAATCATTAGGCCAAGCAGGCTCACCATAATAATTATGGCCCATTCCTGTATATAACTTTTTACGGACATAAAAATCGGCTAAAGTAGGTTCTTTAACAACTGACATAAAATAATAAATAAAATTCCAAGACTTAATTAAATATACGACAAGCTTTTATTATTTCACTATTGTTTTATTTACATTAAAAAAGGAAATAATACCCTTTCATTTTACTAAAGTGGGCCACTTATACCTTGTTTACGAATCATTAAAAAATGTCCAAGCATCATAAGAGCAGTTATTAATGGTAATACAAAAGTATGAAGACTATAAAATCGAGTTAAAGTTGCTTGACCTACACTTGAATTACCTCGCAATAATTGAACAATTGCAGGACCCACAACAGGGATAGCTTCAGGAACTCCTGTTACAATTTTTACAGCCCAATAACCAACTTGATCCCAAGGAAGTGAATACCCCGTAACACCAAAAGAAACAGTACAAGATGCCATTATAACCCCAGTTACCCAAGTAGATTCACGTGGATTTTTAAAACCACCCGTCAAATAAACGCGAAATACATGAAGTATCATCATTAAAACCATCATACTTGCACACCAACGATGAATAGATCTTATCAACCATCCAAAATTAGTATCTAACATAATTGATCTAACTGAAGATAAAGCTTCTGCTACAGTAGGTCTATAATAGAATGTAAGTGCAAATCCAGTTGCAACTTGAATTAAAAAACATGTTAAAGTAATACCCCCTAAACAATAGAAAAGGTTTACATGTGGGGGAACATATTTTGCTGTAATATCATCAGCTATTGCCTGTATTTCAAGTCTATCATTGAACCAATCGTATACTATAGCCATAAGAAAATCCTTCAAAAATTATAATATTTCCAAATATAATATTATTACTAAAAATACTGTTTATTTATTTTCTTTATTTTTTTAAACATTCACCAATAAATTTAACACCCTTTACTTTATTATGCTACAATGAAAAAATTACGTTAATTAACAGCAATGATTCGAGCTAAGAAAAAACTCCAAGTTGTACCAATACCACCTAATAAATAATGTGCGACACCAACTGCACGACCTTGAGTAATACTTAGAGCACGCGGTGCAATAGCTGGAGCAACTCTTAACATATTATGTGCCCAAACAATAGATTCAATTAATTCTTGCCAATAGCCTCGTCCGCTAAATAAAAACATTAAACTAAATGCCCAAACAAAATGTGCACCTAAGAAAATTAATCCATAAGCAGAAAGTGAGGAGCCATAAGACTGAATAACTTGAGAAGATTGTGACCACAAAAAATCACGTAACCAACCGTTAATAGTATTAGCTGATTGAGTAAAATTTCCCCGAGTAATATGGGAAATTACAGATGAGTTAACATTTCCCCAAACATCGGATTGCATTTTCCAACTAAAATGGAAAATTACAATTGATAATGAATTATACATCCAAAATAATCCTAAGAATACATGATCCCAAGCTGATACTTGACATGTACCACCACGTCCTGGACCATCACATGGAAAACGAAAACCTAAATTGGATTTATCCGGAATTAACCGAGAATTTCTTGAAAAGAGAACTCCTTTTAATAATATCAGGACTGTTACATGAATAGTAAATGCATGAATATGATGAACCATAAAATCAGATGTTCCCAAAGGTATTGACATCATAGCAATTTTTCCGTTTATTATTACAGGGTTACCTCCCCAAGCAGGGCTAGTAGCATAATTTAGGTAAGGAGCAGTGGATTCAGTTGAAAGATAATGAATTCTCTGAATAAATTGTGAAAATATAGGTTGTAATTGAATTGCTGTATCAGAAAACATATCATCAGATCGACCAAGTGCAGACATTGTATCATTATGAATATAAAGTCCAAAACTATGAAGTCCTAAAAAAATACAAACCCAATTTAAATGAGAAATAATTGCGTCTCGTTGACAAATAATACGATCTAAAAGATTATTATAATTATCCGCTGGATTATAATCACGTACCATAAAAATAGATGCATGAGCACCTGCTCCAACAATACAAAATCCACCAATCCAGATATGATGTGTAAACAATGAAAGTTGTGTTGCATAGTCAACGCTAATATAAGGATATGGTGGCATAGCATACATATGGTGAGCAACTATTATTGAAAGTGATCCTAACATAGCTAAATTCAACGATAATTGAGCATGCCAAGACGTAGTAAAAATTTCAAAAATACCAGTATGTCCTTTTGAAATAGATAAAACATTATGACCTTCTAATATTTCTTTTAATTTATGTCCAATACTCCAATTAGTTCGATACATATGTCCAGCAACAATAAATAATACAGCAATAGCTAAATGATGATGGGCAATATCAGTTAACCATAAACTCCCTGTTTGTGGGTTTAAACCACCTTGAAAAGTTAAGAAATCATTATATACTTCCCAATTAAATGTAAAAAAAGGAATTAAACCTTTTTGAAAACTTGGAAATATATTGATAATTTGAGATTTATCAATTAAAAATTCGTGAGGCAATGGGATTTCTGAGGCACTAATACCTTTGTCTAACAACTTATTAATAGGTATTGCAATATGAATTTGATGACCCGACCAAGACAAACTCCCTAATCCCAATAAACCGGCTAAATGATGATTTAACATAGATTCGACATTTTGAAACCATCGTAATTTAGGAGCAGCCTTATGGTAATGAAACCATCCAGCAAAAAACATTAAAAATGCCATAAAAAGACCCCCCATAGCCGTACTGAATAATTCCAATTCATTTGTTATACCACTTGATCTCCAAACGTTAAAAAGACCTGAAGTAATTTGCACTCCTCGAAAACCACCACCAACGTCACCATTTAAAATTTCTTGGCCAACAATAGGCCAAACTATTTGAGCACTTGGTTTTATTGTAGTTGGACTATTCAACCATGTTCCATAATTAGAAAATCGAGCTCCATGAAAATACATTCCACTTAACCAAATAAATATAATTCCTAATTGTCCAAAATGCGCACTAAAAATCTTTCGTGATATATTTTGTAAATTTGTACTATAACTATCAAAATCATGTACGTCAGCATGAAGGTTCCACACCCATGTAGTAGTTAAGGGGCCTTTCGATAATGAGCGAGAAAAATGTCCTGGTTTAGCCCATTTTTCAAAATTTGTTGGTACAGGATCAACATCAACTATAACCTCGAATAAATCAGCATTTTGATTTAAAATATCAATCATATCTATTCTTTATCCTTATTTATTCATTTTAAATGAATTAAAATTTTATCGGAAAACACTCATTAATAATGATAAAAAAAATAATATATACCAATATATATTTTTACACCTTACTACTTGTGCAATTAAATTTGCACAAGTAATAATAAATATAAATAAAATTACTATAAAATATTTTTATATCAAAGTAATTAATGAAAATTAAGCTAAATCTAATGGGAAGTTATGTGCATTACGCTCGTGCATTACTTCCATACCTAAATTTGCACGGTTAATAATATCAGCCCATGAATTAATTACACGACCTTGAGAATCAATGATCGATTGATTGAAATTAAAACCATTTAAGTTGAAAGCCATAGTTGAAATACCTAAAGCAGTAAACCAAATACCAATTACAGGCCATGCAGCTAAAAAGAAATGTAATGAACGTGAATTATTGAAAGATGCATATTGGAAAATTAAACGACCAAAATATCCATGTGCAGCAACAATGTTATAAGTTTCTTCATCTTGACCAAAAATGTAACCATTATTAGTTGATTCATTTTCATTTGTTTGACGAATTAAAGAAGAAGTTACTAAAGAACCATGCATTGCTGAAAATAATGATCCACCAAAAACACCAGCAACACCTAACATATGGAAAGGATGCATTAAAATGTTATGCTCAGCTTGGAATACAATCATAAAATTAAAAGTTCCTGAAATACCTAAAGGCATACCATCAGAAAATGAACCTTGACCAATTGGATAAATTAAGAATACAGCAGTTGCTGCAGCAACTGGAGCTGAATAAGCTACAGCAATCCAAGGTCTCATACCTAAACGGAATGAAAGTTCCCATTCACGACCCATATAACAGTAAACACCTAATAAGAAATGACAAACGATTAATTGGTAAGGACCACCATTATATAACCACTCATCTACAGATGCTGCTTCCCATACAGGGTAAAAATGTAAACCAATAGCATTAGATGTAGGAATAATAGCACCAGAAATGATATTGTTTCCATATAATAAAGAACCAGAAACAGGCTCACGAATACCATCAATGTCAACAGGAGGAGCTGCAATGAACCCAATGATAAAAACAGTAGTTGCTGTTAATAAAGTAGGAATCATAATAACACCAAACCAACCAATATATAAACGATTCTCAGTTGATGTAATCCATTCACAAAAACGTGCCCATAAGCTAGAATTTTCACGACGTTCAATAATTGCTGTCATTTTGACTATAAAAATATTTATTCGGAAGTAAATCACATATTTAATTTAAATTATAAAATTTAAATCATAATTATAAAAGTGTGAATTAATATAGTTGAATTTATTTGACCTCTAATAGTTAATATATTTTTGTTATACTATAAATAATAAATAACAACTCTGGTTGTCTAAATATATTATAACAAATGAAGAAAAAAAAATCAACTATTTAAAATATTATATTAATAAATTAATTAAATAAATCATATTTATATTAACCAAACTTTCCAGAAGTTGATGCTATTAAAAAAGCAGCATACGTTAAAATATAACCAACTGTAAAATGAACTAATCCGACAAATCTAGCTTGAACAATTGTTAAAGCAACAGGCTTTTCAGACCATAAAGAAATAGGTAAACGATCATGAGCCCAAACAAGTGTTTCAATTAATTCTTGCCAATAGCCTCTCCAAGATATTAAAAACATAAATCCTGTAGCATAAATAAGATGACCAAATAAGAACATCCAAGACCAAACTGACAATGCATTCATCCCTAGTGGACTATAACCATTAATCAATTGAGAAGAGTTTAGCCATAAATAGTCTCGTAACCACCCCATAAGATAAGTAGAAGATTCATAAAACTGTTTTGTATTTCCTTGCCAAATACCTAAATGTTTCCAATGCCAATAAAAAGTTACCCATCCAATAGTATTTAACATCCAAAATATTGCTAAATAAAAAGCATCCCAAGCAGAAATATCACATGTACCACCACGACCAGGACCATCACATGGAAAACCATAACCAAACCTTTTTTTATCTGGCATTAATTTAGAACCCCTAGCATCTAATGCACCTTTAACTAAAATTAATGTCGTAACATGTAATCCTAAAGCAATAGCATGATGAACTAAAAAATCACCAGGACCAATTTCAATAAATAATGAATTCGTATTGTTATTTATTGAATTCAACCATCCTGATAACCATAAACCTTTATTAAAAGATTGATTTGGAATTAAATAAGCATCACTTACTGAAGAAGACAATAAAACGTCAAAATCATAAGAAGATTTCCCTTGTGCTGCTTGAATATATTGTGCAAAAATTGGTTCAATTAAAATTTGACGCTCAGGTGTTTCAAATGCGAGCATAACATCATTATGAACATATAAACCTAAAGTGTGAAATCCTAAGAATAAAGATACCCAACTTAAATGTGAAATAATTACCTCACGATTACTTAAAAATTTTGATAATACATTATTTTTATTAATTTCAGGATCATATTCTGTTATTAAAAAAATTGTTCCATGTGCAAAAGCTCCACACATAATAAAACCAGCTATATATTGATGATGCGTATATAAAGAAGCTTGGGTAACAAAATCTCTAGCAATATAAGCATAAGCGGGTAAAGAATACATATGTTGAGCAACTAAAGAACAAATAGTACCTACAGCTGCTAAAGCTAAACATAATTGTAAATTCAAACAATTATTTATAGTTTCATATAACCCTTTGTGGATAAATTTTTTATTTACAATTTCATGACTATCAATTAATTTTTTTAAATTATGTCCAATACTCCAATTAGTTCGATACATATGTCCAGCAACAATAAATAATACAGCAATAGCTAAATGGTGATGGGCAATATCAGTTAACCATAAACTCCCTGTTTGTGGATTTAAACCACCTTGAAAAGTTAATATTGCAGTACCTGATCCTTGTGTTTCTCCAAAAATATGATCTAAAGAATCAGGATTATCAGAATAAATTGACCAATTGCCTAAAATAATCGGGGCTAAACCAGCAGGGTGAGGAAGAATTGATAAAAAATTATTCCATCGAATATGTATACCACGTGATTCCGGTATTGCAATATGAACTAAATGACCTGTCCATAATAAAGAACTAACCCCAAATAAACCAGAAAGATGGTGATTTAATCGAGATTCTGCATTTTTAAAAAACAAAAGAGAAGGTTTGAATAATGGAACATATCCATGAATAAAACCAGCTATTAAAAATAAAAAAGAAATTAAAAATAAAAATAGAGATGCATTAAATAAATCTGTATTAGACCGCATACCAATTGTATACCACCATTGATAAAGGCCTGAGGTAGATAAGGTAACAGGTCCTAATGACCCTTCACGCGTATATGCATTAATAGCAGAACGACCAAAATGAATATCCCATATTGCATGAGCTATTGGACGTGTATGTAAAGGATTAAGAACCCATTGTTCAAAATTTCCTTGCAATGCAACATAAAAAAGATTTCCTGATGTCCATAAAAAAATAATAGCTAATTGACCAAAATGAGAAGCAAAAATTTTTTGATAAACATCAATCCCTTCGAATGTAACAAAAAAATCATGAACAATACGAAAAAACCAAAGATCTTGGGTAGTTTCAATAGATCTTTTTTCATCACCTAAAATACCAGATGTAAATAATCTTAATTTCATAAATAAAATTTCTTCCCAATTTACTATAAAGTAAAAATATTATTTTTTTTGTTAATTACTATATATATATATTTTATTATAATTCAAATTTTTTAAAACACAACTTAAATATAATACCTTTACTTTTGAATAGTTTTTTTAGTAATTGCATGTAACAGGGTTTGAACCTGTGATATCCATTTGGAGATGGATTATGAGTCCATTGCTTTTGACCACTCAGCCATACATGCTGCTTATTTTAATAAACTAAATATTAATTTATGTATAAAAAGTTGATATTGTTAACTTAATTAAGTTAACAATATCAACTTTTTATACATAAATTATATATTAACATATTTTTTTCAAGATATCTTAAGGATTTTTTACTGAAATTATAATTCAACATTAAATCACTTTTTTTTATTTTTGTTAAATCTTCAAAAGTAAAAATATTATCTTTTTTCAATAAATATTTTGAATATAAAGGAATATCTAAACAATCAATATTTTTATTAACAAATAAATTTTGCTTTGAACATAAAGAATTATGATAACAAATATCAGAACATGAATTAAAAAAATTTATTTTTAAAAAAGAAGCTTTACTAACAATACTTTTTATATAACTTTCTAATAATAAATTAGAGTCATCTAATAAAATATTATTAGAAGATATATCATAGATTGAAAAAAATAAGTTAATAATATTTTTTAAAGAATTTTGGATTGCAACACAAGGTAATAATGCTCCATTTGTCCATATTTCTAAAAACATTGAATCAAAACTATTTTCTAATCTATCTGAAAAATTTACATTATAATTAACTTTATTAACACAAGAAAAATTAGAATCTAAGATAATTGGAAATTGTGTATTTATTAAGTTAAATGATGTATAAAATGATAATAATGAATTTGGAGAAAAATTTCCTAATAATGAAAATAAATTTGGAAATTGATTTACCAAATGAATTTTCATTATTAATTTCCCATTAGAAGATAAAGTTCCCAAATACTGATTATTATTAATACAACGCAAAATATTAGGTAATATAATATTTTTTGCTTTTATAATTTTTGGACCAAACGACCTCAAATAAGCAAAATAATTAACATTTTCTAAAGTATAAATATTTTTAATAAAAACAACTTGTTTTAAATTTAGCAATAAATCTAATATGGATTCTTTAGCACCATCTAAAAATGCATATTCATGGTTTATTCCAATAATATTAACTCCAATAATAGTAATATTACTAATATCTGACAATAAAATACGTCTTAACGTATTGGAATAAATGATTGCTTGATCTTTAAAAAAAGGACCTATTTGAAATCTAGAATAACAACTTCCATCATTTTTTATTCTTGACTCTATACACGAAAATAACATATATTCCATACTCAATATTTTAATATTTTATAATTCTAATATTAAAAAGTAAACAATAAAAATACTAAATACGTCTTCGTTTTGGTTGACGACAACCATTATGAGGAATTGTTGTGATATCTTTAATTAATGAAATTCGTAACCCTGCATCTTGTAAACCTCTTATAGATGTGTGTCTTCCAATACCAACACCTTTTATCAAAACTTGTGCTCGACTTATCCCTTTACTCATACATTGTCTTGCTGCGTATTCAGCAGCCATTTTTGCTGCAAAAGGACTAGCTTTCCTAGCACCACGAAAACCACAAATACCTGCTGATGACCATGAAATAACCCTTCCACTAATATCAACTATTGTAATAATAGTATTATTAAGTGTTGCATAAATATAGACAATGCCATCTGATGCTTTCCATTTTGCTTTCTTAATTGTTAATTTACGAATTTTTTTTACCATAATAAAAGAACTCCTAAAAATTATTATTTTATTAAAAATTACCCTTGACGTTGTTTATGTTTTGGATTAGAACAAATAACAACAACTTTTCCTGATCTTCGAATTATTTTGCAATTTTCGCAAATTTTTTTAACTGATGATTTTACTTTCATAATAAAACTAATCCTCCAATTTTTTTTTACCAAATAGAAAATAATAATTCTCCACCAATTCCAATACTATGAGCATCTTTACTGGTCATTATCCCTTTTGAAGTAGACATTATTATAATGCCTAAACCACTAAGTACTTGTGGAATATTTTTATGATTACTATAAATACGCAAACTCGGTTTGCTTAAACGACAAATATTTTTTATAAAAGAATCTTTACTATTATATTTTAAATAAACTTTTATATATTTTTCAGTATTATTAATACTATTATTAATTAAAGAACTTTTTTTAAAAACAACTTGAATTGATTTTATAAATTGTTCTTGTTGAAGAACTTTTAAAATTAAATAACTATTTAAAGTATAAGGAATCAATAAAGCTTCATGCTTTATTAAACTTGCATTTTTTATCTTATTTAACATTTTACCCAAATTATCACTCATTTATTTCCCCCCCTTAAGTAAAAATATTCATTTTAATAACGACAAAATTTAATTAATTGCAAAAAAGTTGAATTATCTCTAATACCTAATTGATTTACTATCTTTCTATTCAATTTACATTTATATATTCTTAAAATAAACATTAATTGACTATAAGTAATAGGCAAACTAGAACTTTTTAATAAAGCATTCAATCTTACAATTGACAATTTACGAAAGAAACAATATTTTTTTTTTCTATCTTTATAAGAAAAATTAGTTGCTCTTAAATATCCCTGTATCATAGGTCTAGAAAGTGTTGACCAAGAACAACGAAATCCTTTTGAGGTTTTTATTTTTTTTCTTTTTAATTTACTAATTATTTTACCACGTTTTACTCTTGTCATATTTAAAATTTAACCTTCAAAATAAATAATATTTATAACTAAAATTATTTCCCAGAGTAATATTCAAGTACAAGCAATACATTAATTGAAAAATCTAACACTTGTATATCTGGATTATTAGTTACTGTAATTGTAATATAATTTGAATTTTCTTCAATAAGTAAATGAGAAGGATTAGTAATTGAATTTTTATTAATTACTTTTAATCCAGACTTTTTAATAGTTATTTTTTGAAACAGGTTACAACTAAACCCAGGGACTGTAATTTTTTTATCATTAATATATACATGCCCATGACTAATTAATTGTCTTGCACAGCTAACTGTTGAAATTAATCCAGTTTTATATAAAATATTATCGAGCCTCATTTCTAAAGATTGAAGTAAAACATTTCCTGTATTACCACTTTTTTTTCTAGCTTTTTTAACATATTTTATTAACTCATGTTCCGTTACTCCATAATTGTAACGAAGTTTTTGTTTTTCTTGTAAATGAAAACCATATTGTGACAATTTTTTTGAATTGTAACCAAATTTCTTGTTAACTGATTTTTTTGTAAACCCTGGTAACATACCAAGACGTCGAATTATTTTAACGCGAGAACCTCTATATCGAGCCATAAAAAAATACCTCCTAAAATAAATTAAATAATATTATACCTAACAATTGCTTTATTTGATTCTGCCATTCGGTGTATTTCATCTCGTTTTTTTATGCTATCTCCAATACCCTCCGAAGCATTGATTATTTCAGATGAAAGTCGTTCTATTATCGAGTACTTACCGCCAATTTTATTACTAGAAAACTGAAATAACCATCTAATTGCTAAACTAGTTCCACGTTGATTATTTATAAAAACAGGGATTTGAGTTGTTGATCCACCAAGACGACGAGAACGGATTTCAACAAAAGGAATAACATTATAAATAGCTTGTTCCGTAATTTTTATTGGATCTTGATTTGTAATTTTTTCAATATTTTTTAATGATTTATATATAATTTTTCTTGCCAAAGCCTTATTACCTTTTTTCATTATTCTATTTATTATTGTTTGAATCAATTCATTTTTATAAAATAAATCTTTATCAAAAATAATTTTCTTTGAAAGTCTTCGACGTGACATAAATAATAAAACCTCCTTATTAAATTAATTAAAATTACTATTTGTTTTTTATTCTGATTTATTTACCAACTCCATATTTAGATCTAGATCTAATTCGATTTTTTACTCCTGTTGTATCCAAAGTACCTCTTATAATATGATATCGAACACCAGGCAAATCTTTCACTCTTCCTCCTCTAATTAAAACAACTGAATGCTCTTGCAAATTATGCCCAATACCTGGAATATAAGCAGTCACTTCAAATCCTGATGTTAATTTTATTCTTGCAACTTTCCTTAATGCAGAGTTTGGCTTTTTAGGAGTAGTTGTATAAACACGAGAACATACTCCGCGCTTCTGTGGACACATTTTTAAAGCAGGTGATTTTGTTTTCTTAGTTATTTTTTTTCTGGAAGATTTTATTAATTGTTGTATTGTCGGCATAATAAATTTATCATATTTTATATTCAATTGTTCGATTTACGACAAGCATTTTTTAGTTAAATATAAAAATTAGTTTATTTTTTAATAATTATGTATTTTTAATCATTAAAATTAAATGAAATAAAAATTTAAACTATACATTAAAATAAAAAATCAGAGAATCTGGGAAAATTCTATTAATTTCAATTATCAATCCTGCTGTAAAACTTAACCATATTGCAAAAACAACTGGAACTGTAGATAGATAAGTTTTAAATCTACTCATAATATATATATATATATAATTTTTTATTGTCTTTGTAAAAATAATAATAATATTATAACAATTAACCAAACTCTTTAATGATTAAGAATTAGATTTAAATATTTTTCTTCCCTGGTCGACGTCCAGGATCATTAGAAAGAAATCCAAATATAAATAAACTTATAAATGATGTAACAACTGTATATACAAAAAATTTTAATATTAACATAATTAATTTAAATTAAATAAATGAAATAAAATTATAAAAACTTTAAAGCCTTCTATCGGAATCGAACCGATAACTTTCGGTTTACAAGACCGATACTCTACCAATTGAGTTAAGAAGGCAAAAATAGAATGTTTTTTCTATTAGTAACATTATTAATATATATATAATTAATATATATATATATTATATATATATTATGGTATTATTAATATATATATTAATAATGTTACTAATAACATTAGCGAAAGAAAAAAATAATATTACAATAAATTTTTAAATATATTATAATTTTTTTAGAAAAAATAAAAGAAGGAATACAATATGAACAATTCTCAAGGAAAAGTAATTCAAATCATAGGTCCTGTAATAGATGTCTCATTCCCTATTGACAGTATGTCAACAATTAACATTTATGATGCTATTATAATTGAAGAAGAAAAAAAACAATTATCAGTTACTTGTGAAATCCAACAATTAATTGGTAGTCAAAGTATCAGAGCAGTATCTATGAGTGCTACAGATACAATAAAACGTGGAATGGATGTAAAGCAAACTGGAAAAGCTATTTCTGTTCCAGTAGGGAAATCTACATTAGGAAGGATTTTTAATGTATTAGGACAACCAATAGATAACTTAGAAGCAGTAAAATTTGAAGAAACAAGACCAATTCACAGATCTGCTCCTGAATTTGTAGACTTAGATATAAAACTAGAAATTTTTGAAACAGGAATCAAAGTTATTGATTTATTAGCCCCTTATAGAAGAGGCGGAAAAGTTGGGTTGTTTGGAGGTGCTGGTGTAGGAAAAACTGTATTAATTATGGAACTAATTAATAATATAGCAAAAGCTCATGGTGGAGTATCTGTTTTTGCAGGAGTAGGTGAACGAACACGTGAAGGAAATGATTTATATGCAGAAATGAAAGAATCTGGGGTTATTGTTGAAAATAATTTATCAGAATCAAAAGTAACATTAGTATATGGACAAATGAATGAACCACCAGGAGCACGAATGAGAGTTGGTTTAGCCGCTTTAACAATGGCAGAATTTTTTAGAGATTCATCAAAACAAGATGTATTATTATTTATTGATAATGTTTTCAGATTTGTTCAAGCTGGTTCAGAAGTTTCAGCTTTATTAGGAAGAATGCCATCTGCTGTTGGATATCAACCAACATTAGCTACAGAAATGGGAGGTTTACAGGAACGAATAACATCAACAAAAGATGGGTCAATTACATCAATTCAAGCTGTTTATGTACCTGCAGACGATTTGACTGATCCTGCTGCTGCAACAACTTTTGCTCATTTAGATGCAACTACAGTTTTATCTCGTACATTGGCATCAAAAGGTATTTATCCTGCTGTTGACCCTTTAAATTCAACATCAACAATGTTACAACCTTGGATTGTTGGTGAAGACCATTATAATTGTGCACAAAAAGTAAAACAGACTTTACAGCGTTACAAGGAATTACAAGATATTATTGCAATATTAGGGTTAGAAGAATTATCTGAAGAAGACAGATTAATAGTAGACAGAGCAAGAAAAATAGAACGTTTTTTATCCCAACCTTTTTTTGTTGCTGAAGTATTTACCGGATTAGCAGGTAAATATGTTGGATTGAATGAAACTATTTTTGGATTTAATAAAATTTTAGATGGTGAATTAGATTCATTTAATGAACAGGCATTTTATTTAGTGGGTAATATTGCAGATGCTGAAAACAAAATGAAATCAATTATTGTAGAATAATATTATTCATTTTTTTAATAAAATCAAAATAAAAAAAATTAAATCTTTAAGGAGAATTCTATGAAATTAAAAGCAAAAATAGCAATACCTGGTAAAGTTATTTGGGAAGGTGAAGCTAATGAAATTAATATTCAAACAACAACAGGGAAAATTGGAATTTTACCTAACCATGCACCATTAGTTACTGCAATTGAAACTAGTGTATTAACAATAAAAAATATTGAAAAGACAATTTTTATGGTAATTTCTGATGGATACTTGTCATTAGAAAAAAATTCAATTTTTATTGCGACAGATCGATGTATTTTAGAAGATAAAATAGATTCAAAAAAATTAGAAGCTGATTATAAATCTGCTTTAGAGCGTTATAATATTGCAAAAAAACCTGGAAAAAAATATATGGCAAATAAAGCATTAAAAAGAATTAATGCTTGTTATGAAATTTTAAATTATAAAAAATTAAATAATTAATACATTTTATTGTTAATCATTAAATAATTTGCTAGTGTTTTATGCTATTTTTAATTAATGTATAAAAATTTTATCTTACCAAATTAAAATAAACTATTAATTTTTATTTATTTCGAAATTTATTCCGAATAGATAACCAATTACGAACTTTCGCATAACTCATTGGTGATAATCGTACAGATTCATTCCAATAATCTTCAGCTTTATCAAAATAAATTTGTGCTATCTCATCTTGATTTTTTAATAATGCTTGTTCACCACGATAATGGTAAATTGCTCCTATATTATTTAAAGCTTGTGTTAAAGTTGGATTACGTTCTAAAGCTTGATAAAAATATTCTAATGCTTTTCCAAGTTGCCCATTACTTAAATGTATTAAACCTATATTATAAAGTATAAAAGCTCGATTTAAAGGTTCAATTTCTAGTTTTAAAGCTTCATAATAATTTTTAAGAGCTTCTGCATATTCTCCTTCACATTGTGCTGATAAACCGTCACGATAGTAATAAAAAGCTTGTTTTTCATCTTTTGAAATAGGTAAAATTTTCATAAGTATATCAGCAAGTACTGTAAATGTTTTATCTTATATATTAATTAAAATTAATCTAATTTTATAGAACTAAATATGCAATTTTCATTACATTTTAGCTCAATATCCAATTAATAATACTATAAAATTGATATCAATCAAATATTTTTTAAATATAAATTTATTATTTTAAATTAAAATAAAATAATTTTAATACTCATATATTAAGTAAAATTATAAAAAAAAATTATAAATATCTGATATCATTTTTCAAAATAACAATATATTTCTTTTTCTCTATAATTGTAAATAATATTAATTTTTCTATTTTAAATTTATAACTATTTAATCAAAAATCTATATTCATAAAAATTTAAATTAAAATAATAATAATATTAGTCTTATATTATAATATATTATAATAATTATAAAACCAAATAAATTTAATTAAAAATTAATACAAAAATTGTATATATATATATATTATTTAATAAAAATAAAATTGTCATTTTTTTGAAATCTTGGCATAGTGATCATAAATTATTTATTTAAACATTTAAAAAGATTATGTTATAATATCCAATAATATTATTAAATTAAAAATTATTTATTTATAATGTCCAACATTTTTTCTATTTATTACTCATTTTTTATTTTATAAATTATTTAATTCTAGTAAGAATAATATAGTTTATTTTACACTAAAAAAAAATCAATTTATATATGTAAACTATCAAATTAAGAAAACTTAGAGATTGTAATTAAACAAATAAATTAAATGCTTAAAATTACATATTACTAAACAAGAAAATATAAAACGCTCTTATATGATTTTTGCTAAAAAAACAGAAGCTGCAGGATTTAAAGCTGGTGTAAAAGATTATCGATTAACATACTATACTCCTGACTATAAAGTAAAAAATACTGATATCTTAGCAGCTTTCCGAGTTACACCTCAACCTGGAGTTCCCCCAGAAGAAGCATCAGCAGCAGTAGCAGCAGAATCTTCTACAGGTACTTGGACTACAGTATGGACTGACGGTCTAACATCATTAGATCGTTACAAAGGTAGATGTTATTTTATCGAAACTTTTGATGGACAAAAAGACAATCAATTTATTTGTTATGTAGCTTATCCACTTGATTTATTCGAAGAAGGATCAGTAACTAATTTATTTACTAGTATTGTTGGTAATGTTTTTGGATTTAAAGCATTAAGAGCTATTAGATTAGAAGATATTAGAATTCCTGTTGCTTATGTTAAAACTTTTGATGGTCCACCTCATGGTATTCAAGTAGAACGTGATAAATTAAATAAATATGGACGTGCTTTCTTAGGTTGTACAATTAAACCTAAATTAGGTCTTTCGGCTAAAAACTATGGTCGTACTGTTTATGAAGGTTTACGTGGTGGTTTAGATTTTACGAAAGATGATGAGAATGTAAATTCTCAGCCATTTATGAGATGGAGAGATAGATTCCTTTTTGTAGCTGAAGCTCTTTATAAAGCTCAATCAGAAACTGGAGAAATCAAAGGTCACTATTTAAATGCTACTGCAGGAACATGTGAAGAAATGTTAAAAAGAGCTGAATGTGCTAAAGAACTAGGTGTACCTATTGTAATGCATGATTATTTAACAGGGGGATTCACTGCAAACACTTCATTAGCAAAATATTGTCGTGACGCTGGATTGTTATTACATATTCACCGTGCAATGCATGCAGTTCTTGATAGACAAAAAAATCACGGTATTCATTTCCGTGTTTTAGCAAAAGCTTTACGTTTATCTGGTGGAGACCATTTACATAGTGGTACTGTTGTAGGTAAACTTGAGGGTGATAAAGATATTACTTTAGGTTTTGTTGATTTAATGAGAGATGATTTTGTAGAATTAGATAGATCAAGAGGAATTTATTTCACTCAAGACTGGGCATCAATGGGTGGAACTATTCCAGTAGCATCTGGTGGTATTCATGTATGGCATATGCCAGCTTTAGTTGATATTTTCAAAGATGATGCTTGTTTCCAATTTGGTGGTGGTACATTAGGACACCCTTGGGGTAATGCTCCTGGAGCAACAGCAAATCGTGTTGCATTAGAAGCATGTATTAAAACACGTAATCAAGGTAATAATGTTTTAACAGAAGGTGGTAATGCTCTTCGTGAAGCTACAAAATGGAGTCCTGAATTAGCTGCGGCTTGTGAAGTTTGGAAAGAAATTAAATTTGAATTTGATACAGTTGATACTGTATAATTTATTATTTTTTTTGTGTATAAACTTGTTGTGAACAAGTTTATACAAAGGTTTATAGCTCAGTTGGTAGAGCGTCTGCCTTACAAGCAGAATGTCATCGGTTCAAATCCGGTTAAACCTATTTATTAATTTGTTTTTTTATAATTATTTTGAAAAGAATAAAGTTGCAAAATAGAATCAACTATTCCATAATTTTGTGCTTCCCTAGATGATAGAAAACATTCTCGATCAATATCTTTAGCAATTCTGCTTAAAGATTGATTAGTTTGTTCTACATAAATTTTTGCTAACAATCTTCTTAAACGTAAAATTTCTTCTGATTCGATTAATATATCTGAAGCTTGACCATAATAATCACTTTCTGGTTGATTAATCATTACACGAGAATGTGGTAGAATCAATCTTTTACCTTTTTCTCCACTTGATAATATAATAGATGAAATTGAAGAAGTAATTCCCATACATATAGTAGAAACATTAGATCTTACATATCTTATAGTATCATATAAAGCAATACCAGATATTAAATCTCCACCTAGTGAATTAATATAAAAATAAATTGATTTTGTACTATTCTCAATATCAAGATATAATATCATTGCAATTAATTGATTAATAAAATCATCATCTAAAAATTGAAATAAAAGTATTACTTTTTCTTGATATAATAAAGTATAAATATCTATCCATTCTATAGTGTTATTCTCAAATATTTTAATAGGTACTTGTGGAATACCTATAGGAATAATTTTTTTTTTCATAAAATATTTATTTAATAATTATATAGTTTTAACAAATTATTATATACTTTAAAATTATTAATATAAGCAAATTATTTAATATAATTTGCAAACTACTAAGATTTTATGCTTTTTATATATATATATTAAAGAAAGAAAGTAAAAATAATTTATATTAAAAATATATTTATACAATATGGGATTACCTTGGTATCGTGTTCACACAGTAGTATTAAATGATCCAGGACGATTAATAGCAGTACATTTAATGCATACTGCTTTAGTTTCTGGGTGGGCTGGATCTATGGCATTTTATGAGCTTGCACTATTTGACCCCTCAGACCCTGTTTTAAATCCAATGTGGAGACAGGGAATGTTTGTATTACCTTTTATGACTCGAATAGGAATTACACAATCATGGAGTAATTGGGCTATCAATGGGGACTCCAATACAAATCCAGGTATTTGGAGTTATGAAGGTGTTGCTGCAGCTCATATAGTTTTATCGGGGTTACTTTTTATGGCAGCTATTTGGCATTGGGTTTATTGGGATTTAGAATTATTTATTGATAAGCGAACATTATTTCCAGTTTTAGATTTACCAAAGATATTTGGAATTCATTTACTACTTTCCGGAATTCTTTGTTTTGGATTTGGTGCATTTCATGTAACAGGTTTATTTGGTCCAGGTATTTGGGTATCTGATCCTTATGGTCTTACTGGAAAAGTTCAACAAATTTCTCCTTCATGGGGTGTTAATGGATTTGACCCTTTCAATCCCGGTGGAATTGCTTCTCATCATATAGCAGCAGGAATATTAGGTATAATTGCAGGGTTGTTTCACTTAAGTGTTAGACCATCTCAAAGATTATATGATGCATTAAAAATGGGTAATATTGAAACCGTATTATCCAGCAGTATAGCAGCTGTTTTTTGGGCTGCTTTTGTAGTAGCGGGGACGATGTGGTATGGATCTGCAGCAACTCCAATTGAACTTTTTGGTCCAACACGTTATCAATGGGATCAAGGATATTTTCAACAAGAGATAGAAAGACGAGTTCAAGAAACATTAGATAATGGTAATACTATTGATAAAGCTTGGTCTTTAATACCGGAAAAACTTGCTTTTTATGATTATATTGGTAATAACCCAGCAAAAGGTGGTCTTTTTAGAGTTGGGGCAATGAATAGTGGTGATGGTATTGCTGTTGGTTGGTTAGGACATCCTGTATTTAAAGATAAATTAGGAAATGAACTTTTTGTACGAAGAATGCCAACATTTTTCGAAACTTTCCCTGTTTTACTTGTTGATGAAAATGGTATTGTAAAAGCAGATATTCCATTCCGTCGTGCAGAATCAAAATATAGTATTGAACAAGTAGGAGTTTCAATGACTTTTTATGGTGGAGAATTAAATAATACAACATTTACAGATTCTGCTACAGTAAAAAAATATGCTCGTAGAGCACAACTTGGAGAAATATTTGAATTTGATCGTACAACATTAAAATCCGACGGTGTATTTAGAAGTAGTCCTAGAGCTTGGTTTACCTTTGGACATTTAATTTTTGCTTTATTATTCTTTTTTGGACATATTTGGCATGGAGGAAGAACATTATTCAGACAAGTTTTTGCGGGGATTGACCCTGATTTAGATGAACAAATTGAATTTGGAGCATTTTTAAAATTAGGTGATACTACAACACGTCGACAATCGATATAAATTGCAATTTTTGAAGGTAATAAAATTTATGGAAGCTTTAGTTTATACATTTTTATTAATTGGAACGCTAGGAATTATTTTTTTCTCAATATTTTTTCGAGAACCGCCACGTTTACTAAAATAAATATAAGTAATATAATTATTAGTTTTAATAAAAATAAAATAAAAATTAATTTTCAATAATTATGTGTTGACAATAGCCTTTTATAAAAATAAGTTTGGATATTTATTACTCTTCATGTTCTTCAAAGGGATCTCTTAATTCAAATGAACTAGGACCAAATCCCACGTAGATTGAATAACCCGTAATACTTATTAATAAAAACCAAACAAAAATTGTAAAAAATAATGCTGTTCCATCCATATTTTAAATAATAACCATTTTTATTTTTTACAGAAAGTAAAATTTTTTGTTTTATTTTAAATTTAAAAAAAAAAAAATTATGACAACAAAAACTTCTTCGCAACAATCTACTTGTATTGTAACACCCTTAGGAACTTTATTAAAACCTCTTAATTCTGAATACGGTAAAGTTTCTGTAGGTTGGGGTACAACTGTGCTCATGGGGGTATTTATGGCATTATTTGCTATATTTTTAACAATAATATTAGAAATTTATAATGGATCTTTAATTTTAACTGATGTAAAATTACAATAAAAAATAAAATGCTCATGTTTTACATGAGCATTTTATTTTTTATTGTAATTTTAGTTTCCTTGATGTTATTTTATAATTATTGTATATCATCTAATCAGTATGAATTTTGAATTAAAAAAAAATAAACAAATTAGAACAAATTTTAAACCTATAAATTCAAATTATTCATTATATAAAAAAGAAGAAGATAAAAATTTTCAATTTATTTTAAAAATGATAAAAGCAGGAGTACATTTTGGACATAAGACAAAAAAATGGAACCCAAAAATGGCACCATTTATATATCAAAAACTTCAAGGAATTCATATAATTGATATTATACAATCGTATACTTATTTAAAAAACTGCTGTAAATTACTTTATACAAAATCTTCTTCTAAGAATTATAGTACATTTTTATTTGTAGGAACGAAAAAACAATCTCCAATACCAAATTGTATTTTACACAATGCTTTTAATTGCAATTCTTTTTATATAAATAAAAAGTGGTTAAGTGGTATGTTAACTAATTGGAAAAATACGATTCAGTCAATAAAAATATTAAAATATTTAAAATTATATCAAAAAACTAATCATTTCAATACATTATCAGTTAAATTACATAGTATTATTGAGAGAAAAAAAGAGAGATTAGAAAGATATTTTGGTGGTATCCAAAATATGATAACAATTCCAAATACTGTTATTATAGTTGGACAACAAACAGAACTAACTGCATTAAAGGAATGTAGAAAATTGGGAATACGAAATATTACTGTTTTAGATACTGATTGTAATCCAGAATTTGCAGATCTTTTTATACCGGCTAATGATGATTCAAGCTCATCATTAAGTTTAATATTGGGAGAATTACAAATAGCAATTAATCTAGGACGACAAAATTTTTATAAAAATTCAAGAAATAAAAATATTTTAAAGAAATCAATTTCGATTTTTAAAATTATATAATTATATAATTATATTAAGTTGTATCAAATGATAATTTATGATACAACTTAAATATAATATCGTGCAATAGAGCGGATTTCGTATAGTGGTAATACCTTAGCCTTCCAAGCTAAAGCGAGGGGTTCGATTCCCCTAGTCCGCTTTTTTTACACGATATATTATGTTAAAAATTTAATGATATTATGTACAGTAATTTATCTTCCTTGACTTTTCTTAGCAATTTTATTAGAAGTTTAACTATTCTATTTATATTTAATTTAGATTTCAATTTTTTATTAATAATTTTTTTGACAATACAAAATAATTTTACAAAAGACAATTTATTAGATATTTATTCATCTGGTTTATTTTTTGGATTTCAATGAAACGAGAAAAGTATCAAAATTATTAACAATATTTTTGGTTA